TTGTTCTGGAACAATTAGGAGATTCTCTGGAAGAAATGCGGGGTTCTGCTTCTGGTGGTCCCGCTTATGGGGTCAAATCAATACGTTCTAAGAAGAAATATTGGAAGATAAATCTCATCGATCTTGTAAGTATCATACCAAATCCAATCATTTTTTCAAGAAATACGAGACATCTAAGTCGTACAAGTAAAGAGATCTATTCATTGATAAGAAAAAAAAAAAACGTGAACGGTGATTGGATTGATGAGAAAATAGAATTCTGGGTCGCGAACAGTGATTTGATTGATGATGAAGAAAGAGAATTCTTGGTTCAGCTCTCCACCTTAACGACAGAAAGAAGGATTGATCAAATTCTATTGAATCTGACTCATAGTGATCATTTATCAAAGAATGACTCTGGTTATCAAATGATTGAACAACCGGGATCAACTTCCTTACGATACTTAGTTGACATTCAGAAAAAGAATCTAATGAATTATGAGTTCAATAGATCCTGTTTAGCAGAAAGACGGATATTCCTTGCTCATTATCAGACAATCGCTTATTCACAAACCTCGTGCGGGGCTAATAGTTTTCATTCCCCATCTCCTCATGGAAAACCCTTTTCGCTCCGCTTAGCCCTATCCCCTTCTAGAGGTATTTTAGTGATAGGTTCTATAGGAACTGGACGATCCTGTTTGGTCAAATACCTAGCGACAAACTCCTATGTTCCTTTCATTACGGTATTTCCGAACAAGTTCCTGGATGACAAGTATCCTATTGATGATAGTGACGATATCGATATCGATATTGATGATGACCTTGATATTGATACGGAGCTGCTAACTATGTATATGACGCCAAAAAGAGACCAATTTGATATCACCCTTCAATTCGAATTAGCAAAAGCAATGTCTCCTTGCATAATATGGATTCCAAACATTCATGATCTGCATGTGAATGAGTCGAATTACTTATCCCTCGGTCTATTAGAGAACCATCTCTCCAGGGATTGTGAAAGATGTTCCACTGGAAAGATTCTTGTTATTGCTTCGACTCATATTCCCCAAAAAGTGGATCCCGCTCTAATAGCTCCGAATCGATTAAATACATGCATTAAGATACGAAGGCTTCTTCTTCCACAACAACGAAAGCACTTTTTCATTCTTTCATATACTAGGGGATTTCACTTGGAAAAGAGGATGTTCCATACTAATGGATTCGGGTCCATAACCATGGGTTCCAATGCGCGAGATCTTGTAGCACTTATCAATGAGGCCCTATCAATTAGTATTACACAGAAGAAATCCATTATAGAAACTAATACAATTAGATCAGCTCTTCATAGAAAAACTTGGGATTTTCGATCCCAGATAAGATCGGTTCAGGATCATGGGATCCTTTTCTATCAGATAGGAAGGGCTGTTGCACAAAATGTACTTCTAAGTAATTGCCCCATAGATCCTATATCTATCTATATGAAGAAGAAATCATGTAAGGGAGGGGGTTCTTATTTGTACAAATGGTACTTCGAACTTGGAACGAGCATGAATAAATTCACGATACTTCTTTATCTTTTGAGTTGTTCTGCCGGATCGGTCGCTCAAGATCTTTGGTCTTCATCCAGACCCAATGAAAAGAAGTGGATCACTTCTTATGGATTCGTTGAGAATGATTCTGATCTAGTTCATGGCCTATTACTATTATTACTATTAGAAGTAGAAGGCGCTCTGGCTCTGGCGGGATCCTCGCGGACAGAAAAAGATTGCAGTCAGTTTGATAATAATCGAGTGACATTACTTCTTCGGTCCGAACCAAGGCGCGGGGCGTTAGATATGATGCAAAATGGATCTTGTTCTATCGTTGATCAGAGATTTCTATATGAAAAATACAAATCGGAGTTTGAAGAAGGGGCCCTCGATCCGCAACAGATAGAGGAGGATTTATTCAATCACATAGTTTGGGCTCCTAGAATATGGCGCAATCTATTTGATTGTATCGAAAGGCCCACTGAATTGGGATTTCCCTATTGGATTGGGTCATTTCGGGGCAAACGGATCATTTATCATAAGGAGGATGAGCTTCAAGAGAATGATTCGGAGTTCTTGCAGAGTGGAACCGCGCAATACCAGACACGAGATAGATCTTCCAAAGAACAAGGCTTTTTTCGAACAAGCCAATTCATTTGGGACCCTGCGGATCCATCCTTTTCCCTATTCAAAGATCAGCCCTTTGTCTCTGTGTTTTCACGTCGAGAATTCTTTGCAGATGAAGAGATGTCAAAGGGGCTTATTGCTTCCCAAACGAATCCTTCTACATCTATATATAAACGTTGGTTCATCAAGAATACGCAAGAAAAGCACTTCGAATTGTTGATTCATCGCCAGAGATGGTTTAGAACCAATAGTTCATTATCTAATGGATCTAATACTCTATCCGAGAGTTATCAGTATTTATCAAATCTGTTCCTATCTAACGGAACGCTATTGGATCAAATGACAAAGACATTGTTGAGAAAGAG